TAAAATAAAAGAACAAAGAAGAGGTCTGTCTTAGTTTTTCTCTTTTTTCGGAGTGATTTAGAATAGAGTAAGTAGTCAGATGTAGCAGAATTCGAATGTATCGGGTTTCCATTTCGAGATTTAGGTTCTATTCTATTGGTACTGGTAGATTCTTTTTATTAAGATGCGGGTAGAGGATTATTGCTTTTATTGATTGGATACGGAAACAAGATGCAATGCATTGACCAATTCTACTCTTTCTCGTTGTCCTAGACTTATACTTAATAGATGAAGAATGGGTTTGTTTAGCCGAGATTGGAAAAATCTCGATTATCTCTTTTGAAATGCATTTTTTTGAGTTTCATGCTCCGAATGATCCCCGTGAGTGAGCATGTGGGAATGATTTTTTTTTTAATGACCAACCGACCGGCCAGCTACAAACAACAAACAATAATGGGGAAATTCAAACTATAAAAAATTTTTGTATTTTCATTTCCAATAAAATTTCAATTTAATAATTAGATTGAATAATTCAAAAATTTTTGAATTCAATTTCTTAATAATAAGAATTCTTCTTATATTTTAAATTCTTATTTTATTAAATTAAATATTCCGAAATAATAAATTAAATAAAATAGAAGAAAATAATAATAATATTCTAGATTCTAATATTAATTAGAAGATTCTAATATTCTAGCTTATCTAATATTCTAGCTTATTAGGGCTATACGGACTCGAACCGTAGACCTTCTCGGGAAAACAGATCAAACTTATTATTATCGAAATGATTCGAACTGTTTCAAAGACCCAACATGCATTTTTTTTTGCATTGGGCTCTTTCATCAACTGATATAAATATCAGCGAGTCCGCCATATTTTTTCTTGACAGAAAGATAACGAGATGGCTCCATGTGCTCTGATTCATTATTTTGATTCTGATCCGGGAGCAATACCAAAGTGTTTCAAAGAAGGGTTACCTTGACGTAGGTCTGCCTTCGGCCTAGATCAACCTAAACCTAAGTTAAATGGAGTCTCTATCGCTCTGTTCAAAGAGTCAAATATGAAACTTCATACACCTTAAAGTTCATAGGACGAAAAGAGATTTTTTTTTGAGGTCCTTATACTCATTAAGCCTAGCATTGAATGGGCTGGGTATTCACCTTATCAATTATCAAATCAATGATAGGTTCTATTTGGCGCCTAAATTGGCACCCGAATAGGACCTAACCAAATATTTGTCAGGCTATTGTTCTCTTGTTCCCTCGAATCCATGGAGTAAGACAGCGATTTCTCGATAAGATCCATTTTGTTGATTGCATGGTGGACTCCCCTGAAAAACATTGGCGCGCGTGTAAACGAGGTGCTCTACCTAACTGAGCTATAGCCCTTGTGCTTGTGATAGATATTTTCTATTTTATCATGTAGATAATTTCTTGTCAAGATGAATATTCCATGATCCGACATGATAGCTCTCTGATCTGTTTCGTGCCAAGGATTCATATTGCTTAGAAGTCATATTCCATTTATAATCCATCGATGCGCTGGGTCCCATTTCTTTCTCTTTGTGATGATAAATGACCTACTTAACCCAGTGGTTAGAGTATTGCTTTCATACGGCGGGAGTCATTGGTTCAAATCCAATAGTAGGTACAACTTATTAGATACCATTGACTTCGGTATCTAATAAGTTTTTCTACCCACCCTTTTATTGTATTGGTATTGATTTTCTATCTTTTCCATCCCCCCACTACTCGCATTCTATTTCATTTTGTTTTATTGATTGCATCAGAATCCGACTACACTTGATTGGATTCAATCGGCAGAATCAAAATATGGTGTATAAACAGAGCTTCTTTTGATTATTCGGACGCACCAACCAGTTAGGAAATTACATTGAGAGCCTCTACTCGCGTCCTAGCTCGTCTGAGAGCTAGATTCGCCTCAATTGTTTGTCTCTTGCCTCCAGCTCTACTCAAGTTAGCTTCAGCTATTTCAAGAGTCCTCTGAGCTTCTTGCGGATCAATGTCACTACCCTTCTCTGCATCATTTACTAAAATGGTGATCTCATTATTGCCTATTCTAGCGAAGCCGCCCATCAGAGCCATCGTTAACCATTGGTCATTAAGGCGTATTCTCAAAATACCTATATCTACGGCTGTGGCAATAGGGGCGTGATTTGGTAATACACCAATTTGGCCACTATTAGTAGATAAAATCATTTCTTTCACTTCTGAATCCCAAACAATTCGATTAGGGGTGAGTACACAAAGATTTAAGGTCATTTCTTCAAATTGCTCTCCCCTTCTAAGTTCATAGCCTTCGCGGTAGCTTCATCGATGTTACCTACCAAATAAAAGGCCTGTTCAGGAAGACCATCTAATTCTCCGGAAAGGATCAGTTGAAACCCCCTAATAGTTTCTGCTAGACCAACATATTTCCCTGGGGAACCGGTAAATACTTCTGCTACGAAGAAAGGTTGTGATAAGAAACGCTCAATTTTGCGCGCTCTTGCTACGGTTAA